AGGAGGAGTTCCCATCAGATTAACTAGCCTTTCATTCATGGTCTACAGAGCCTGTCAGCCGTAGGTCAACAAGTCCTTACTTTGAGTGCTATACCTATTACATCGATGTATAATCATTGCTTCAGACATGCCTGGTGATGGTATGAACACCATCTCTCACAGCTGGGAACGGATGGGAGATTGCCAACATTCCAAGTAAACTATAATCATTACTAGCACATAGACTTGCTTGTATGTATAATAGAAAAGATGAGTTGATTGATATATCAGTATAGTACTTAGATCGAAAGGTTGGTCCTCATATCCATAAGATAAATAAATTCCTTTAATCATGTGGTGGAGCCCTCGACATATGAATAAGCACATAACTGCATGCACTCCCGAACCCTATACAGCGAGACTATGAAGGAATGTCCTCATCCCTTGTTCCAATTGAAATAGAGATGGAATTACTATTATAGATTTCCTATCTTACTATCACAAGCATGCATCACCACTAGTCTATAGACTGTTTAAAACCCTATCATGCTAGGGTTGGTTGAGCGTACGCACTGCTAAAAGAAAGAAGAGAAATTGAGCCTTGTTTCCCATCTTCGTCTTCAATCAAGATCTTCAGGCCTTTTCTTGAAGTCACTCTTGAAATAGCAACATAAAGTTGACCATGAGTAAAAACAGGATTTTTCAAGTTGACACCTACAAAAGATAATGTTTGTCCCTGGCTCAGTGGTACACGAGTGAATTAGGTTGTTTAAGGTTGGTTACAAGCAAGATACTACTGAAATGGATTAAGATGGGCTTCGGATTACCGAAATTGGATTTCCTTTTCGTGCCATATGTCGCTTAGACTTGGCCTTTTCCCCCTAGAATTTTCGGCTCCTCGTTTTTATTCAATTATGAAATTACTCATTTTGATGGAGATTTGTAGCATCATTCAAGTAAATACAAATTGAGATCGTAGAAACATGAGCTTGTGATATAGCTACACCTAATTCCAGACCGGTTAATGCTAGAACTATAAATAAGGGACCAAGATCTCCTATGAAATAAAAAATATTATTCAGAAATAGCATAGTCCAAGCAAACCCACTTAAAATCTTTACTGAACTATGACCGGCCATCATATTAGCAAATAAACGTATTCCTGAGCTTAATGCACGAAAACAATGAGAGATTAGCTCAAGGAGTACTAAAAAAGGTGCTAACGGCAGTGGGACTCCCGCAGGTAATAAGAAGCTAAAAAAATGAAGCCCATGTCTTTGAAATCCAACGATCGTAATGCCTATAAAAATGGAAAATGAAAGAGCCAAAGTAATGAGAAAATGACTTGTCACTGTGAAGCTAAAGGGTATCATACCCTGGAGATTACAAAATAACAAAAAAGTAAAAGTGACCGAGATGCAAGGGAAAAACTTTTGTTTTACATTTCCGGAAAGACCACCTATTTGTTCGTTTACCAGGTTCGGCACGAAATCATAAATAAGCTCTACCAAGGATTGCCATGCATTTGGCACTGACTTGCCCCCTCCCTTTTTCGTAACAACAAAAACAAGAAGTAAGACCAAACCGAGAGTGAGCAGCATAGACAAGGACGGATTTGTGAATGAGAAATAATAGTTGCCCATATGAAGATCCAGAATAGGGTGAATGCTAAATTGATCCAAGGGGCTCGAGGCAGTGCTTGAGCCGTTATTTACTATCTCGCCGTTACTCCATACCGCCCCATCTAACAGCTCTATTTGGTTCTGCCAGTCAAGGAACTTTCTTTCATTCTCCATCTCAAATTCTTTGAAAAAAGCGTCCATATCATCTGAATGATAGAACTCTCTTTTTCTTTTCAACGAGTTCTCGTTAGTCCAATTGTAGAGGTATCGCAAGCACCTGGAGAAATCTTCGAAACCAAAAAGACCCACCCCCTTAAAAAAATCGGCATATTTCATTTAAATATTGAAAATATTTATCAGCTCTGCTCCCGAACCCGAAAAGAGAAAGGAGACTGATCTTGACGTCGGCGTTGGTTTTTCCAACGAAAAACAAGAACATTCGAACACGAACTAAAATGACAAAACAAAATGCTAGTTGCCTTCTAACGCATACACTTCTGCGTTTGTCCCATCGGCGAAGGCAAGGCCAATGAGATTACTATACTATACGCGTTTTCTGAGGAGCAACATTTCACTTTGAAAACAATTCTGATTTGATTTGATCACTCGATCCATGGCACCCAGCATCTTGACCTCTAGCCAATATCTTGGATAGTCTATCTGTAACTAAATCAAACAAAAGACAGGCTTTCTCGGACTAGAATGCTTACCCGTGACGACCATGCATACTTTTCTGACCTATGTATGCCTTTCCTCGCCTACTTCGTTCTTGCTTTCCGTTTCCTACTATTTTCAAGTTTCAATTTCGAAAGAGAGACATAAAGTGTCAATTTACTTTCTTTTCATAAAGTCAATAAATAGTAGTAATTCTTGCTTTTGAAAAAGCATACGAAGACAGCCTGCACCAACATTTTTTTTTACGACATATGACATTGCACAAAAAGCTGCAAAGGACATAGTTTCGTCGATTCACCGGCACGAATAGCATTTCCTACATCCCCAGCATGGAGTTCAAGACTCCTTGATCAAGATGACACATTCCTGGTACCACAAACAAGGAAGCTAGCTTTTCTAGCGTTGGCAGGCAAAGGTAAGTAAGCTAAAACATGGCAGTCTGAAGACTTGTCTGAAAGCTGAGTGCTTCAAAAGGATTGATTTGCTAGTCTCGGTCAGTTGAATCAATTGATTCACTCATCGGAAAATCCACCACCGGAATACCATACTACTCACCTTACGAATCAAATTGAAAATAGACATTATGACTAAGAAGTCTAAACTTACTATTGTTAGTAAAATCAATACTGAATATCATATTTATATTAATAATGAATTAAGAAAGTACGTTGAAAAAACTATAATTAGGGACCTATACCCCGGGCAAATCCTTGGTCAACACATCCTCAAAGAACCTTATCCTAGTGTAACAAACGAAATTATGTTAAGGCTGGCTTTTATGGATCTATTGATACGGGGAGTTTATCCCAGAATTAATGGTTATACAAAATTTACGCCATTCATTAATTGTCATATACAGGGGTCTCCGGTCACTACCGCTCTTTCGAAGGCCATAAAATTAACATATGACCAAAAACCAGATGCCCCGAATGAAACACCATTACCACTACCTAAGGAAATCATTATGCGAGAGATCGAAAAGATAGTTAGGATATTCCTTGAAAAATATGATAAACCTGAGATATGCAGTATTCACATAAAAGCATATAGTATGTCTTTCAAAAATATGGATGAGGTTGAACCACTGTCAGAGGAAGAAAGTAATACGCATCTTACTGATGTTTTGGTTCGATATGAATCAATCCTAAACTTGAGGGATACACCCAACATGAGTATGAAACCAAAGAAACGGAAGGTTGTTTCATACATCACTAAAAAGAGGAAACCTAAACCTCTGGAGCCGCCTGCTGAATCAGCAGAAGATGATTCGAAAAGAAAGAAGAAAAAAGAAAGTGGACCCAGTGCCTTCATGGTGGGTGATATTGAGACACTTCCATGTCAAGTGGAAACAGACGGGCCTAAAACCCATGTTGCTTATGCCGCTGGCTATATGGTTGTTAATCCTAATCGAATACCCGATAAAGCAGATGTCAATAGGTTCTATTCAGAAGATTATAATCTCATTTATGAGGATTTCCAGGATAGGAGCACTAGGATGCTAGAAGATATGATAGCAAGGGTATTATCCGAAGTGAAAAAAATTAAGAAGGGTGGAGCAGGTACTCTTTTCTTCCATAACTTGGCTAGATTCGATGGAATCATCCTTTTGAGACATTTAGCCTTGCATCTTGAACATCCTTATACAATTAAGCCGCTTGTTCGAAACTCAATGATATATGAAATTCTAATTCATATTCAGACTGGAAATCCAAATAAACCACTAAAGTTGGTCCTCAAGATCCGTGACTCTTGCAAGCTTTTGCCTGGCTCGTTAGCTGATCTCGCAGCTAGTTTTTGCCCCGATGCTGGTGGTAAGGGTGAGATTGATCACGAGAAAGTCCAGCTTCACAATCTGGGATCCAACAGGGAGGAGTATCTTGACTATCTTGATCAGGATATTGTATTACTTGCACGAATAATGCAAAAGGCGCAGGAAATTTATAGGGGAAGATACAATATCGATATAGTAGCTGATATGACAATTTCTTCATTGGCTATGAGTATATTTAGAATGGAATTCTATGACGATATTAATTGCCGAATATACACCCCCAACAAAAATGCCGACACCTTTGTTAGGGAGGGGTACTATGGCGGTCATGCTGATCTTTATATCCCGGCAGATGATAATCTGTTGTACGTCTATGACGTGAACTCACTCTATCCATTTGTCATGGGCTCAAGGGATATGCCCGGCGGCCCGCCCGTATGGCACAAAGATCTATCAAAACAGAAATCAGGAATGGATTTGAAAGACATGTTTGGTTTCATTAAAGCCTTTGTTATTACTCCCTCCAAAATGGATAGGCCATTTCTACCTTATAGAATGAAGGATAGAACACTCCTATTCCCAACTGGGAAGTTTGGCGGGGTCTACTTTAGCGAAGAGTTAAAGTATGCTGAAACTATAGGGTACAAGGTGTTACCTATCTCAGGCTTTCTCTTTAAGAAAATGGAATCACCCTTCAAGGATTTTGTACACGATCTATACCAAAGGAGGCTTGAGGCAAAGGAGAAAGGGGATAAAGCAATGGCAGATAGAGAATGGTTCAAATCCATGCTAGATGACCCCGATCTTGAAAGGACTCACTACTACGAAAAAAAATTCCACCTAAATTGGGATGAGTTTTTAGTACAATATAAGGATTCCCAAATCACCCTACGTCTTACTACCAAGAAAAGACAATTAATTGTGGACGAAAAAGGTACCTTAGTAGCAACTGCACCCATTCATATTGAAGAAGATTCTAAGATGCTGGACACATCCGCGCAAAAGGTATTAAGCGATATTATCGCGGAGAACGCGGAACTAGTAGACAAATTAAAGAAATATGAAACGGGCATAGAGGGTCATAACAACCCCCAATCCGAGGGAAATGATAGGTTAATTCCAATGACGAGACCACAGGAAACACCAAAGAAAACTAGGGAGAAGAAAACTCCGCTGGAGACACCTAAGAAAACTAGAGAAAAGAAGAAGAAACCGTAGGTGAGAGGGATAGACCGAAGAGACGATAGAAAAATAACACTACTTTAAGTTGAACGGCTGATTGGAGTTGAAGCCGGACTAGAATTGGGAGCTAATTCCGGCTAACTCTGGTTGAAGTGATCTGTGAGCATATTGGGTAGATCATAGGAGTCGGGAGAACCATATCCCGGTAATGAATTACTCTATTCAAATACACATGGCATTTACTAGCATAAGTACACACGGAATTAACTAGCAGAAGATACATCGGTGTAAATGATAATATACCTGAGATCAATCACTGTTGATTAACATCCCATGATTTAAGTTCTTCGTATTTCATACTGAAATCATATCATTTCTCTATGAGAATTTGTGATAGCCTACTGGCCACGAGGCTTCCGAGGCCCGCGGTGGAGGATGTGCGCAAACAACGAACTAAATCAATTTTGGCAAGATAATAAAGGTCTAAGTTACCAAGTAAAGATTTTAGGTATACCAAGTCTGAGTGAGGAGGATCAGCTACAAAGATGCGCCGTGTTCTCATCTCATTCCAGCCTGATGGCTCAGATCGTAAGATCATTGCGACCTTTTATCGAGAAAAGCCGAAGCTTCACTGGCTCACTGGGTCCCTCTTTCTTGATGTTCACCGAGGGCGTTTTTCCAATCTAATGCCTAAAGGAATTTAGCCAATAAGTAACTCGGTACCCATAGGGTATGGATGGGGGGTGATCATTCTATTCCCTACGCCCTTGGAATGGTCCGTACATCGAACGCCTGTTTTGAGAAGAGGGCATTGCTAGGATAGGATGGTTTGATCGAGGGTCACGACCTGACTAGACCCACACATCCTAGCAACGTGGACTATCCTACTGAGCTAATGAAAGAAAAATGACACGAAGATCGACATGAGCTAGACATGGATGTATCAAGCCTTTCCTTATGTTCCCTCATACAATGAACCTCGCATAGGAAAGGATTACTTAACCACGTAACTATACCCACTCGGGATAGGTGTGAACGCATTCACACAATCCGGGATGAATAAAAGGAATAGCAAGGGGCTTTCGAACTCAATCGAATTCCCAACACTAGCCTGTAACAAGTGTTACAATACGATGCTTTTCGTGGATTGGATTGGTTTTAGCAAGGATAGGATTTCTGATCGGATAGGAAACCGAGGAAGCAGGAGCTCGTCCCTGATAGCGCTAATAATTCGTATTTCATTTATCGTAGGTTCGCTAATGCGTAGGATGCGTAGGAGCCGATGTCCTTTCTACGGAGCCTAGCATTGGTAGTGGTACTTCCGCTATATACGAGAAATCCTCTCTTCTATTACTTCACAAGTAGTGGATAGGTCCCGCCTTAGACTGCCCCTTTCTTTCGGGGAAGTACTTATTTACGTAGCCTTTCATGCCCATGCCATTGCTTTGCCTTCGCTTTTCTTCCTCTGGGCATCAAAGGAGGGCGTAGACCAATATTTCATTAAAAAAAAAAAGCTCTTCATCGCTCGTCCTTAGGAAACGGACTCGCTTCGCTAGCTCTAGGTGAATTTGCAAAACAGGGAAGAAGGGTATTTTATTTCGAAAGTCAACCGTTCCCGTAACCAGAACCGAACAAGGAAGCAGGGCGTAGACCCGTTACTTCTTACTATGGTGGAGGGGATGCCATTATTCCAATGCGTATTGACTACGTCGTAGGAACAGCGATAGCGATTGCGTGGGAACACCTTTCGCTCGAGGAGAGGAATGCGGACAACCGGCGAATAGTTTTCAGATGAAGGTACAGATCCCCTCTTCTCCCAAAGCTTTGGATTCACGGATCAAAAAAGCAAGGAGCTCCTCATTAGAGGACAGACCCAGCGCTCGAGGATACGGATTCGATTGACCCGATAAATCTCCATTTGCTAGCGCTTGATACGAACCCTAGAGAATGTGCTATTCCCTTTTCGCTAGCTCACATGCATGTCCTATTCCTCATTCGCTACGGATATCCTTCAGCTTCCTGCTTCCGCTTCTTCTATATCTGATTCAACCTTAGCCGAGGAGGGTTCATTTTAGTTTCATATATATGGGAAATCCTTACTTCACATTTTTACCTTGGGAAGTCACCACAGGATTTGATAAAACTCATCTTCATATATATGTAAAAGTAGTGCTTTCAATAACAAAACCTTTGCTTTGAACTACTAATTGAAAGTAGTTCAAAGCAAGGTGTCAACTCTATGCTTATCACTCAGAACTCACTTCGTACTATTGGATGGAAAGCAAGGAAAGAAACTGTCCACCTGTCGCTTGAGTCGATCCTTATTTATCAACAAACGAAAGTCCTACTAACTCCATTTGGAAACTCACTCTACTATGGCACTGTCCTATTCTATCTACTACTGGTTGTAACTCATAGGACACTGTTCTCCTTCACTACTCTACTACAGGCTTTGTTCACTCAACTCCTTGCTAGCTACTCAAACTCTACGTTACACCTTTTTGGTGTTACCTACTCTACTAGTCTGAACTGTAAGACTGATTCTGTTCATCTTCTTCTCTGTATTCAGTTTGAACTAGGGCTTAGAAATACTGATTTCACTGATTCAGCTATTTCTGTCCTAATAGGCAAGAAGTAAAGTTTTCTACTAGATTGATAGAGAGGAATGACAATCGTCCGGTGCACATGTGAGAAGTAGAATGAAACTTCCTAGTCAGAATCTTCCTTGTGTCTGTCTAGTTGATAGGATGATCTGGTGCAAGCTGGTTGTGGAAGCGGGTGCTTTCTATCTGATCAAGTAGAAGTTGTCTATTTTGTAGACATATAGGAGAAGAAATGCTTAGGGCTACGTCGCCTATGTGCAGTAAAAAGAATCCCTCCTTTTCAAGTTGGTATGACTTGGTTCTGATGCTCTAGATGTCCTATGATGAGAAAGATCAGTTCTGTAGACAATGAGTAAGAACAATAAAATCCTGCTATTGCTATATAGTCTAGTTGACAGCCAATATTGATAAGAGTTTGACGGGGACAATTCTGCCTGAAGGACTCACCTTCTCTGGTCAAGCAGTGTAGAACAACCAACCAATAGTTGAATATCTTCCCAAGAGCAGTAGTTTCAAGTCAAGCACTGAACAAAGAAGAGTGTTTCAGATGGCTATCCTCTTTTCTCTAGTAGTAGAAGTTTACTTCCCCATGAGTTTACGCTTTGACTGTCTCAGTCGGCTGGAGTCAATAAAGTGGTTCTTCTTCATTATTCAGAATTGAGTTAGGTTCACGGAGTTTCGTAGAGTACTTTGTCATTGACTTTCTTCTACAATGAATTCCCAAGCGCCAAGCTCCAAAACTTATTTACCCTTCTCCTTCCCGATACGATAGTAGTAGAATGACTCAAGGCTCAAGAAGATTGACCCTAGCGCAGATGTACCCGATTCACTACTCTATTTGTAAGACACTTGCTTTTGAATTGCTTGATTTGACAGAAAGTTCGAAGAGGGATGACAGACAGAGCCAAGTTATTAGACTACAATGCTTCTTATAAGCAAGGCTTAGGCATCGCCAACTCCATTTGTTCATTGAAATCGACTGGACTTGATATGTGGTTGACTTGACTTCTTCCTTGTACCGTAAGACTTTCATACTAAGCATGTGACTCTGTCCGGTGAGAAGACCAGATCATTAGAACTAACTAAGTAGAATATGAAAACAGTAGGTAATAGATAATCTTGGACTCCACAAGTAGAAGAATAAAATCAAGTGAACGGTAACTACTTTAGGGTCTATGCTACCGGAAAGTCATTATAGAGCTAGTAGACAGTACCACTTCATAGTTGAGGTATGTGACATTCTTTCTCAAACAATCAGGGAAAAATGAGACTGATGGAGCTTCTTGACTACTGTTGGACAGAACTCGGCAGCTGAAGGGAATGGATTAGCCAGAGAAGAGAGTACTATTTCATAAGTAAGATGGCAAGAAAGTTCTATCAGTACAGTAATAAGAAGAAAGACTGATAAAGAAGACCTTTTCCTAGCATTTGCTTTCCAAATCAACTTCCATACAGGACATCAAAATCTTGCTTGCTTTAGAGAAGATTCTAAGAAGAATAGACAGAAGACAGACTTATCGACTAAGAACCGAACAACTACTGGAGTAAACGGTTAACAATCATTGGGTAGATGAGCCTACATACCGTCAACTTCTTTATCGCAGAAAAGAGGATATAGGAGAGTTGTGTAGTTCCACTCCATCTACAAAAGAGAAAGGCACTTGCACAATACTAGCACAAACCATCTTCTAGGATGATAATGCATAAGCACGAAGCAGAAAACCAAGCCAAATGGCTAAAGTCATGTATGGAAAAGAAGAGGCGCCTTTGTTCGTTACGAGCTCAACTCAATAGAACGGGACTCAGGAAATAGGTGCTACTACTACTCTACGCCCACACCGGATATGGACCGAACTGTCTCACGACGAACCCAGCTCACGCACCGCATTAATGATTGTTTCTCAATCAGGAGCCTCTACTTCGAAGTGTTAGCTCTAAATATGGCACATGTCGCTGGGAACCCCCAATAGGAAACCTAGGATACGGATTCGATTCCCGAGCAGATAAACAGATCGTCTTGTTCCTTTGCCGCTCGTACCTCTAGGAATAGCTCTAGCGTATCCTGTGGTTAAAGATAAATATTTCTCGGAAGCAGCGGGGGTAAGTGCACTCGTACTAATGGGGGTTAAATTACTTTTATTTCTTTGCTTTGCTTTGCCGAGATAGGAAAACCGTACCCACCTTTTCTTTTAACGGAAGCCGATGCTTGTCTCCGCCTGCAACTAGATAATTTCTCGGATGACAATACAATACTACAAGCAGGATGTGTGGGGATACAAATCCTTTAGATTTCGCTAGTGCAACGCTCGTATTGACCTTTAGCTCGTGGGAATCAATCGTAGTTTTTATTTAATATCGTACGTAGGACTACGAATCGTACGTAGTATTTGCGTGGGCCTCGCTCGTATGCAAGGAATAGGTTTAGGAATAGGGCTAGCGAAGGAAGGGACCAAGGAAGGAATTCGTAGCCCAGAACCTTAAGCAGGAGCTCATAACTACTACGAATGGAAAGATTCCAGCTATTGAAGCTTAAAAGAACAGAAGAAAAAGATAGAGAGGTTCAAGTTGATGGAATCCAAATCTTATGCTGATTCCTGTGATGTTGACATATTTGCACATATATCATATTCCACTTGATCGATATACCAATTCCTGAAAAAGAAGAAGATAGTGTTAACCAGTTGGAATGTCATGAAAGCACTTACTTCCGAGACAGCCTGTCCTCGGCTATTTCATTATCAAAAGCAAGTATTGGTTTTAGCCGAAACATGCGCATATTCACTTTGACCACAGCCACCCGAAGAGGATTCGAAGAACAATTGCTATTTCATTCCTTTGGCTAGGAATCGCTATCAATTTGCGAATTCAATGCAAGATGAACATAAATAAATCTAAAAATAGGTAAAGGAAGGCGTATCACAGGGGTATTTTTTTTTCTATTCACTTCCGCGGGGTTAGAAATTTAAAACATGAACACAAACGTATTGAAATTACATAAAAAAAGAAAAGGGAGGATCGAATTCAGTCTTTTTCCTTTCTTTGATGATCTTCAACACATCTATTTGAATTCCCTGCGAGTGAAGGATTTATCGTATGGAGACTCTCCTCTTGAGCGCTATCTGATCTGATTTTCTTATTTCAAATATGGGACCCGCCTTTTTAATGGGACATCCCGGCAACAGGCCTACTCATGCATGTGGCCAAGTACTCGACTAATCCTCGGAGCGAAGGGATGAACGAATTCTCGAGGTCTGGTTTATTGAGGTCAGCATCACATGAAACCTTTAGCACTTCCGTTCGTGGGCCTTTGGATGGAGTATGGCTGGAAGGTCAGCCTAGCTAGTCAATCGGGGGTGACGGATTATTATTTGATAGTAAAGAGAGATAAGAAGCCTACCCCATTCAAAGATGCTATTTCTAGAGCCTAGCCTCAGACAAGGAGAGAAAGTCATAGGGCAAAAGCAAAGTGTAGGTGCTTCTTCTAGTGCTGTGAGGCAGAGTAAAGAGCTATGGCCCTTTCTAGATTTTTGGCAAGATTGGTGATAATGCTTGTAAACTAAACCTGAAAAATGACATGGCGGTGGTAGGCCCAAGGGAAATAAATAGGACTGGCTTATAGGCGGCTAGCTTGGTAAGGAAAAGTAGGCAAATTAGCTCTGTCAAGTAGGTAGGCTAGGTAATGGAGTGAATAGACTTTAGAGAAAACAGAAGAGGAGCGAAGCAGCTCGACCGTAGGGAGAGGAACCTGGATCGCTAGCTAGGAAAAGTGAGCGGGAAAGTTACTAGATAGAGGTCTACATATCTCACAGGTCGAGGAGTTGGGTAAGGCTAATCAAAAATTAAACATCGCCTCAAGCTCCAGTGGTGAAATCAAGTTGGTATGTTTCATCACATCCATTTTCGGAACTAATAGATCATTTATTTCTCCTCACTACTTTGAGTGCAAGTTCGAAAAATAGGAAAGTACTTGATTGGTTTCCTAGAAGAAGAAAGGAGCATGTTGAAAGGGTTTTATGCCACGGATACCACCCCTATGTCTGTTGGGGATTTTACTCCCGAATCACTATCTTTTCAGTGCCCGGAAACCTTTAATCGGTAGATAAAAAACCAAGAGATTCTCTCGCTTCGCTCATGTGCAAAAGAAAGAATTCACCAGAATTCAGCTAAACCATTCTTTTTAAGACAACCCACTGGAACTCGTAATAGAGAAAATAAGGGCCACTTTGCCTGGAATAATCATTCTACAGTTAAGCTTTCACCTGGATCCGTTCTCTGGATCTACTACTTTCTTTGGTTGTTGAAAAAAACGACTATTTACTTACTTTAATTTTCTATTCTAAATTAATAGAAAAAACCCTTGAATCGACACCATTCATCCATCTATCTCTGGATCCGGGTTAAAGAAATGAAAATGGTTGTTTCCTTCTCGGACAAGGAGGATTTATTTTACGAGCGCTAGAGGGACGAGCTAGATAGCTTTTCTATATGAGGAGCGCTAGAGAATAGAAATATCATACTTTTAGCGTTGGATCATCCGAATTTGCAAGTGGATGCATACATGTACCTCAACTGGCATTTTCCTTGTGGTGTAATGTGTTCCCATATGGGATATGTAGGTTACAGAACCTTTTCTCTTCCAATTTGGATACTGATTTCTTCTTCAATAGAACCATCCGCTTTCTTTTGAATCTTGTATACCAATTTATATCCAATAATGTTTTTGGAGTCGGTGTAAGGAGCTAGAATCCATGTTTGATTTTGGGCTAGGGCATCTTGTGCTTTCCTAGCCAGTCCCAAGAAAAGGAGTGGAGACATAGCTTACTCTCTTATTAAGCAGTAAAGAAAGCTCTTCAAGCAAGCAAGCCCGTGAAGGAATTCCATATGCTTCTCCGAAAGAGAGTTCACTATTCTAGTTACGTTACTAGTTTAGGAAAAAACTACAATAAGTAGCTTTCCTCCCATCCGATGCTTGTTTTGCTTTCTACTTGTGAATGAACCCAAGCAAGCCGAAATCTAATACTAAAAGTATGAAGTGGACATCTATGGTTTAATTGGAAACATCTCTTTTCCATCTATAAGGTGATGGGGGTTGAAGCACAACAACTTATCATGAGTAGTGCGGTTATTTATGACTATAAACTTATCATCCCTATATTTATATGGAGCAGTGGCTACTTTCGTAGCATCTCCTCAACCTATATTATAGGTTCATGCCGCTCGCTTACTTATGCTTCCGCTCTATCCAAGTAAAAGCTATACTTTATTAGAAAATGAAATTTAGTATCCGGTAAATCATTCCATCAAGCCAGTAAGCTAACCTTTTATGACCCACGGCAGCAATCCTACCTTTCCAAGCCTTTCTATAAAATCCTTGATCGAGTAGTGAAAGCATTTGATCCATCAGATCAGTGCTTGATCTTCTACTTAATAGGATAGGTTCAAGACCTAGGAATGAAAACAGCTGCAAGATCCGCTTACTTCTTCCTTGTTAATAGTAGGGATCAAGCTAGTCAATTCAAACCTTCGCCGGTTGCTTGTAATCCGCTTACCACTTGCGGATACTCTAGAAACGACATATCGAATTAATTAGAAATCTTGATATCAAGGAATCAAACTGCTAACTTCCTTGCAAAAAAAGTATAGACACTCAAACTTCACTTACGGCATAGCAATCTGCTTTCTAAAACTAAGTAAACTACGACTCCATTCTAAAACCACATAAATGAAATATCAGCTTACGGCACTTACTTTCTTACTTGAAGTCTTACTTGAGCTATTGACTTTACTGGTAAACTACGAGCTTAATTGCCAAGCTTCTTTCCTACTTAAAATCTTATAGCTTACTTTCAACCTTATCAGTGACTTGGTACAACAAACACGGTCAACTAGAGAGCGAGCAACGAAAGCTACAGCTTCAAATCCTATTATCCTACTTGCAATCTGACAAACCACTTTATCGATACGAGCACCACTCTTTGTATTCCTCTTTATGAGTTGAAACCTGATAACACCAATTAATCTTGAGAGCTGGCTTGCTAACTTATAGCTGACTGACTTGCTTAGTAATACTTTATAAACGACTAGCTGATTTGCTTCCTAAAAGGAGTGATACGAAAACCAATACTACAATCCGGATTTCGTATTTGCAAACTGATAAGTGCCTTTTAAGGCTGATAATGAAAGGAGAGAACAAGGAGATAAGTGCTAGTAGTAGTGGGATGTATGTAGTAGAGGGTAAGTATTTGTATTTTATATACAAAGTTTGTATAAAATTTGGTGGAGTGGTAGTCAAACTCTATTTCTAGAAGTATCTCTACTTGAAAATCCGATACCAAAGTTCCGCTACGCCAAACTCTACAAGTTAGTGGTATCAGAGCAAGTAAGGCCAGTCAGGTATCAGGCGGAGTAAGGTCCAATCCCATTATTCTAAATTATTATAATACGAGTATCTCACAGATGAAGAAGTGAGCAAGCCTTTCTCCAATGGATTCTAACAGCGCAGACTAGGCATCTTTATCAGATTTCCATTTCTATATTAGTAAAGCCCCTTGTTTCAAGGCTAGGGCTTCCCCAGGAACATTGTTTTTTGCTATTTGAATTTCTCAGCATAGGCCGTAGAATCAAATATTGACGGTGAGTGACCACTAGATCTGTCGATCGAGACCTTGGTCTTCCTGCAGTGCTATAGGCTTTTGACTCTCTCTCTATGGGCTTCTGGCTAACGCCCTAGATCTTCCACTAAATCCTCCAACGGTGAGACTGAGTGTATTACTTTCTCTTAAGACTACAGAGGTACGTAAAGTAGAGGTCCCTCAATTCAACTATCTCTGAATACTTTTCTGGGTGACCAAGACATAGACTAAGATTCCTTTGTATCCGTGCGCTTACCTCGCTTGTTAGGGATCGATGCTTCGCCTCATCCGTGCTCATTGGAAACCTTGACTCTTCAATAGATTCATCTTAACTTCTGAAAAAGTGGTACTTTCTGTTTGCCTTCCCGTCTTTTCTCAGCGGATCAGCCACATACTCCGAAGTAACGTTAGTGACGGGAACGTAGCTATCTTTTGGTCAGGTTTTCTTAGGGTTGGTTCCTCTACTAGAATAGGTTCCGAACGCCTCACTTCCATTCACCAGGAAAGCTTTCGGTGCTTATCTTCAATCATAAGATGGTCACCCGCCCTAAGCAACATCGGTTCACCATAGATATCTCGAGAACTTCTCTTCTTGACTAGGATAGCGCTCTTCCTTCCTTTGGTGAAAAAGGGGCACAGCTCTCATTCACTTAGTAGGGCAGTAATCGTAGTTCGTTCGTAGCCGTGGCTTAAACTCTTTAAGTAAGGAAGGCCAAGGTTCACCTCATCTCTTACGAAATCCAAAAGCTTCTCTTGCTATAAAAATAACTGAAAACTTGCTAGTTGTATAAAGTAGAATGTGGCTTTGTTTTTCAAGTATCTCATAAAATACTATATTCGTAGCCAGCCCTGACTAGCAACTGAACTGCAATGGGTACTTCAGTGCCTAGCCTACTTTATTTATTATATATACGAAAATCATCTATATCTCATTGTAGAATCCGCAAGTCGTGAATGACCTTCAGCTTGCTTCAAAAGACCATTCTCACTTCTAGGTTTGTAAGGTAGTTTATTGGTATTATGCTCGAATATAGGCTTTTAGGAGGCTAGAGAACACAGAATAGGCTTCCTCTTCTTAATCTTAATAGGTAAACGACGGATAGCGCAGAGGCCTAAAATCTAGGTTTATTTCTATTTGTATTCTTTGCCAGAACCTTTCAAGCGGTATGATCAGGAATAGTAAGGAGTGGGCGAAAAGCCTGTCCTTTTTGCGAGTAGCTGAATTGAGTGGAAAAACCCTGTGAGTAGAAATCAAGTGCATGGGTATGCAATATTGAAGTTTATTTGGGAAGTAAGGTATCCAGTAATTAGCTAGAAGAGAGAAGAGATTTGAAGTAGTGTAGCTTGCTGTTCACTATACTAGGTAGGCTCGAGTAATCTTAAAACAAGAGCTCTCTGTTCACTAGTAGCTGTCTCATAGGCCCTGCCCTTTATGCTATACTCGTTTACTCTTCTATGAAAGACTTTTTCTATTACAGACTTGAGTACACTACCTCGTCGGTACTGCAATATATAATATCCGAGCAAAACAACCTCAAGATGCTTGCTAACCAATTTATTCCAGCTAGTACACCCCTCTTTCGGATACTCTTTAGGGAACACATGTAGCCTGCAAAAAAGCTTAGCTGCCACTGCTCGACCTGTTCCTTAATTATGGGTAATAGTCCAGAGTGGTGCACAGCAATGCCCCTCTGGAGAATAGTAAACATCTGATCTATAGCCGGCAAGTTCCTGTCTTCTTCACTAAGGCACTGTATAGCACTCTGAAAGCTTCGGTTCCTCAAAACAAAGGAAAAGTCTCATCTCGTGCTTGGACTTGGGCACGAAAGGATAGCTATTGCTGAGAAATGGACGAAAAACCAAACCTGTTGACACTGGGTGGATTGGATTTTGAGCCCCGGAACTTGGAATGAAATGACAAGAACGAGATATGCAAGCGTCGAACATACTTGATATGCATGGGAAAGAACGTACTTGATATGAAAGGTCAGGAAGGGAATACCAGAATGTCTATTGAACAAGAGCACAGCGAACTTAGAAATAAGAAATGCTTTCAACTTCTTGCATGCATGTCTTTAGCCCATCGCTACCGCTCTCTATCCTTCCAACATTAGCTGACACATGAGTATCTATAGTTCATCCTGACCCTTCGCTACCGCTTTCCTTTAACAAGCTACTCCGCCTTGCCAACGCTTGCCTTACCGCTTGCCAGCAAATAAGGTTATTTTCTTATTAGTATTTTGGATTAAAAAATCCATGTTGGTCCACCGTCCACTTTTTGAGAAAAATATCATCCCCTATTTTAGCATATAGTCCGAGCTTCCTACAAAAAAACCTGAGTGAATTCCAGCGTAAATGGATTTCCCCATTCTACATACTTTCAACCTGGATCAAAAAGAATAGCTAAAAAAATACATAAATGGAGCGATAAGTAAGATAGAAGATAAAAGACTAAGAGGGGAGGGTACATTGCCAACACTGAACTAGGCCAAAGAAGATCTACGGCTGGCATAAAAAGTTCACTTTGATCGTACACTCTACTAGGCAAAACTGGTGTGAGTGGTTTTTACTATGGGGGGCATAAACAGTTGAATATGGAGAGTCGGCTGAGTTTAGGACAAAAAGACAAGGCGTAGTCTTTTGAGTCCGATCAGTCTAGTGTTGCCTATGTTGGGTAGGAAATAAAAGAATCAAAGCCCTCGACGTTAGCAGTTCTTAGCGGGACTCGACGTTCCTAACAGCTGTTGAGCTCTCGAAGTATGAGATCAAGAATGCATCGCATCCTCTTTCTTTCCACTTCATCTTGGGAATCTGGAATGGTTGTTTATGGCTGGGTGTGACAGATCAGACTGAGTTTAGAATCAGACCTTCTATCTATCTATCTAGCTGTATTGCCACTCCAACGTTTCTTTTTCTTTGATTATGCCCCTTATCTCTCTGAGCCTATTTGATCTATTTGCTATATCCAAGTTCGAGTGTGAAGTTCGCTCCGGTTGAAGTGTAGGGCTTCCTAATTCCTGCTTCGTCCTCCTATGAATGCACTAGTATAGAAGGTTGGCCCGTCACCGTATACCATCGTAAGATGAACTGGAAATTAGTAGTTTCAACCAGTTACACAAAATAGGCAAGTTGAGGTTTGTTCAGCGTGTGTTGTGTTGCCTCCAACTATAACGAGGCCCTTTGACTTGAGGTACGATCTTACCTCTTAACGCGCTTTCCTGCTAGAAGAAGTGAGGGTGATGTCCAATGACCTGTTGAAGAAGCTTGCTGTGTAGATAGGTATCCGTTTCGTGAACCTAATGTAGAACCTGTAAACTAAAGACTTGAGTCCCGGAACCGCAGCCATTCAAAAAGCTATCAATCTGATTCGAAATACCAAGGTTCGAAGACCTCTGGGGCATATCAAAGTACTTTCACTTGCCCCACAACTAGAATTTTTAGGGTATGTGAGTGGTGTCGGACGCTATAGGGGTTTGTGTATTCACATCAGGAGAAGAAAGAGGCTCTCATTGCTGCTGGGATAAGACAAAACCTTCTTCCTTGATCCATGGCGTCACCGCTGCTATATTCTATTCATAGAGTAATTCTATTGGCTGGCTATGATTCCTGCAAATAAGTCTTGGGGTCATTCCGGGCTGATGCTTCCTAATTCTGCCTAGCTTTTGCTCCATTCATCACTATGGGGCACCACATATATAAGCATTGGGAGATCGATCTAATTCTACCAAAGGCAAAAGAAATGGGAAGCAAAGTGTTGGTTATCTAGCAAGTATAGAGATGATGCAGTATCTTCATTGGCGAGACAAGCAAAGAAGTAGATTAAAAAAAGCAAAGTCAAGCAAGCAGCAACATTGGTTACTTTATTGAGTCTTGTCCTAGTTGATCTGGAAATGCTCGAAGAAGCCTTTGACTCATCCAATGCTTAATTGGTTGTCCTAATTTCTTTTCTTTCTTGGAAACATGTACGAAATGAAAGACTTATGTGAATAAGATCCAATTCTATGAGAACATTCACAATTGATCGATAGCTCACAAGCTACCTGCTTATAGGCGGGGCATCAGTTGTAACAAACAGGGGAGTCAGGTAAGAAGAATCAGCCTCGGAAAAGAAGAATTCAGCGCTCATATCCTCGTTTCCAACATGCATTCGTAGGCAAGTTTATAAGGTGGAGTTTATTGAAGCAACTGTTTTGAATCCTGCAAACAGAACGTTTGAATCAGTCTTTTTCGGTGCATAAAACATGAGAAACATGGAATGTCAGAGTAATTAAAAGGAAAAATGTATTTTCGGCCTTCTCCGAAAGCTCCCGGACCACCTTTTCAAGCCAGATAGCGAGCGATCACTCAGCAACGATACCGCCGGCCGGGAATAAGTACCTATCCCTTACGGGAATCGAACCCGTGTCTTCGACATGAAAAGACGATGTCCTAACCACTGGACGAAAGGGACCAAAAAGAAATTCTGAATATACCTAAGAAAAGAGAATAGAAGTGGTTCCTTTTCTTTCTATACGAAAAAAGACGATTTCGTTTGTGTTCATGTTGGCGATTTCAGATGTGAATGAGGCCGGTCGTCTCCCCTTCCTACGGGTTCCCCAGTGACACATCAACCACGCCCCTTCCTTTTCTCCGATCATAAATAACCTGATCTCTTTCTTTGTCTTTCATCCCCCCGTCCCCTTCTTTCTAATTCAAAAAAAAGGGGGGGCGGTAAGGCGCCTATGGTTTGACAGGCTCGCAACTTACAAAGGGCACTCGCTGCTCGCAGGCCTGCTCTTTCTATTATGATTTCTATGTCTATGAAAGCTCCTTTGACTCCAGCCCCATAAGCTATTCTTTCACCAGCACCTACGAGACGACTATTGCTATTATTTTTCATTGCCATTCTTCTTCCTACTTCGGGGGGATCTGTAAAGAGAAGAAATGGACAAAAAAATGAGCTAAAGCCAAGCGAACAATTAAACAACTCGAGTGAAAAAGCCAGGAAAGAAAAGCTCTAACTTGAGTAAAAAAGCCAATAACCAAGATAAAAAAAGCTCGGTGAGCGAGTAGGTTAGGTAAAAGACACTAAGCCTAAGATTAAAGGTAAGTAACTAGTATCGATCCACGGGAGCAAGGAACAAGAAAGGTCTTGAGCTGCCAAGAAGAATGTACCTGGGTCGGTAATGTAGTGCGAGAACCGAGAAGAGAGATCCGATTGACCCGATCTAGCAATAAGAGAAACAAAGCTGGGAAAGCCGAGCGTAATGTTCGTACCAAGGCAGGGGAGGCGGATAGGGATCCGGTTCTTTATGATCGGAGAAAGACACCAGATGATTTTCAATCAATCAAGATTAGGTAATCCTTTCACGCACCAACTTAGGAATGTATTTGGGGAGTAAAAATGACTAGAGGATAAATCGAGTAACACACTTGGCGATGACGCACGGAATGAGAGGTCAAGCCCGAGTGGAGGCCATCCATCCCTTTCTGATGAAACCTTTGTTGCCCTAGCTTGAATTGAAGGTTTGGCTAAGGATGGGGATCCGGTGTCCTC